CGGTTTTTTTAATGCAAATAGATTCAATCTAGTAATTTCTTTTAGATTAAGTCTTAGGTCTTGTTTGACCTGTGAAAGACCTCCTTTGTTGAAATGTTCCAAAAATTCCTAAAATAAAAGGAAAAAACTTTCCACTTTCCTAAACTAAGGACGGGAAGGAAGAAGGCGAGCATATCTTCTAAATTAATCATACTCAACTCACCCCTTCCTGGGGTGGGATATTTTCTGTCCCGATAAATAGATAATTCTACGAGTAATAAATAGGAGTAAATAAAATAAAGTATTGATATAATTGGAATTGCAGAAGCAAATACCCATTTAACTAAAAAAAGAAAAAAGTATCTAATCGAAAGAGCTTATTTTATTTGTTAGGATTAAACAAAAGGGTTCGCAAATAAAAGCGCTAGTGCGACAACTAGTCCATAAATTGTTAAAGCTTCCATAAAAGCTAGACTAAGCAATAAAGTACCTCGTATTTTACCTTCTGCTTCTGGCTGTCTCGCAATACCTTCTACAGCTTGTCCTGCAGCAGTACCTTGACCAACTCCAGGTCCAATAGAAGCAAGCCCTACGGCCAATCCAGCAGCAATAACAGAAGCAGCAGCAATTAGTGGATTCATGGTGAGTTCCTCATGTCAAAAAAAAAAAAATGGTTAAGGATACAATCAACCAAGAAATTCTTACTTCTAAGCTCCATTGGGGAGAAGTATACTTCTAAGCTCTATCTCTATTGGGGAGAAGTAACTAAAAAAGTACAAATTGAAATGATAATGTGAATTGTCCGAACTACATAGAAGGGAATTCCATATCTCGGATTAGATAATGAATCTAACCTAGGAATATATAATACCCTATATACATTTGTTTCTTCTATTTTGTTTGCGTATTTTCTCATTTTCTATTGAATCGGATTCTAAAATCATTGCTTAACCGCACAAAAGATGACTCCACTCCACTTATAGACATTAAGGATATATAGTAGAGATCTAGCCTGGCTCCACCCCTCCTTACTGCATCTATACTTTAACAATTCCATAATATAGTCTATTTTCTCTCCTACAACTCTAGGTTGTATATTCATACGCATTTCTCTATTTTTTTTGCAACCAAGCAGATTATCTGGAACCATGCATGAATTGAGCTAAGCTGAAAAAAAAATACTATTTCTAAAACTAGTCAATTCAATGATGACCCTCCATGGATTCACCTATATAGGCTGCGGCTAATGTTGCAAAAATAAGAGCTTGAATACCACTTGTAAATAATCCAAGAAACATGACAGGTATAGGGACTACTAAGGGAACTAAAGAAACAAGAACAACAACGACTAATTCATCCGCTAATATATTCCCAAAAAGTCGAAAGCTAAGCGATAATGGTTTTGTGAAATCCTCTAGGATGTTAATTGGTAAAAGGATTGGAGTTGGTTTAATATATTTCTCGAAATAGCTCAATCCTTTTTTGCTAAGACCCGCATAAAAATATGCTGCTGACGTGAGTAAAGCTAAAGCAACAGTAGTATTTATATCATTCGTGGGCGCTGCTAATTCCCCATGGGGTAACTCTATAATTTTCCAAGGTAAAAGAGCACCCGACCAATTCGAAACAAAAATAAAAAGGAACATAGTTCCAATAAAGGGAACCCAAGGGCCATATTCTTCTCCAATCTGAGTTTTGCTCAAGTCTCGAATAAACTCAAGGACATATTCAAAAAAATTCTGACCGTCGGTCGGGATGGTTTGTGGATTCCGAAGAGCTATGACAACTGAACCTAGCAAGATAGTAATTACGACCCAAGAAGTGATGAGTACTTGGGCATGAATTTGGAAACCTCCTATTTGCCAATAGAAGTGTTGGCCTACTTCTACACCCGATATATCGTATAACCCCTTGAGTGTTTTAATGGAACAAGGTATAATATTCATATTGTCCTCTGATAAAAATTGAACTTCAAAAAAGGAATTCTTTTGATTCAACCATCTCTTTCTCAACTCAGCAACTTGAAGTATTAATCTTATATTTAGGATACCAAGAAAGCACATCAGATCATAATATATATCAATACCCTCTAATATATATCAATATTCCCCTTCTTTTTTATATGCAAAACAAAAAAGAATAGTAAGTGATTCCATAAATCTACGCAGTTGCCCAAGAATTCATCTTAATCAATGATTTCTTATATAGAGAGAACGTCCTTCACAAATTGCAAATACTAATTTGTTAAGAATCAATCGAATGGAAGTCATAGTGTCATCGTTGGCTGGAATCGATATATTCGCGAGATCTGGGTCGCAATTTGTATCGACTAAAGAAATAGTAGGAATCCCCAAAATGGCACATTCCCGAAGAGCTATATACTCTTTTTGCTGATCAAGGACGATCACAATGTCTGGCAATCTCGTCATATATTTGATCCCGCCGAGATATCTTTGCAAGGTGGATAATTTTCTCTTCAAGATTGCAACATCTCTTTTTGGGAGATGTTGGAATTTTCCCATTTTTTCTTCTGCTCTTAAGTCTCTAAATTGAGAAAGTCTAGTTTTCGTAATCGACCAATTAGTTAACATACCACTGAACCACTTTTTATTAACATAATGACAACGAGCCCTTATTGCAGCTGATGCTACTAAATCCGTTGCTCTTTTTTTTGTACCAACAATTAAGAAACTTTTTCCCTGACTTGCTGCATCAAAAACTAAATCACAAGCTTCTGATAAAAAACGAGCCGTTCTAGCGAGATTTATAATATGAGTACCTTTACGCTTTGCCGAAATGTAAGGGGCCATTTTCGGATTCCATTTCTTAATACCATGACCAAAATGAACTCCTGCTTCTATCATCTCTTTCAAATTGATGTTCCAATATCTTCTTGTCATTTTTTCCACACTTCCTTTTGATTTTTTCTTTTTTTTTTTTCATCCTACCATTCCATTACGGAATTTTGTTCTTTTTGAAGATTAAGAAAGAACCGAAATAGCTTGAAATAAATAATAATTGTTCCGAAGAACCCTTCTACTGAGAGTTGGTCATTGATACATTGTATAAACATAACCTTAATGAATTAACTGATCTTCTTTAATACTTATTTTTTTATTTAAAATAAAAATCTAAAATTGGACCTCTTAGTGTTCTAAGTTCAAAAGTCTAGTAAAGTAAAAAAATCTGCTTTATGTATCCTTATCCTTAAATCGTATAAATGGGGGTAAATGGGGGTTCTGATGTCTCATAGAAATTGTTTGCTACGTCAGAATCTGAAGAAACTAATTCCGTATGGAGAAACAGAAAATCTCTCATTTCCGACGCGAATAGATTTTGTTTTTGAATTTCGAAATAAAGGTTCTTGTCTTGTGGGGAACGATGCACAAATTTTAGGAATCCGGTACCAACAGGTATAATCCCCCCCAGAACTACGTTTTCTTTCAACCCTTTCAACCAATCAATGCGACCTCGTAGGGCAGCTTTTGCTAAAACGCGAGCAGTTTCTTGAAAACTTGCTTCAGATATGAAACTTTGGGTATTCAGGGAAGCCCTTGTTATTCCCAATAAGATTGCTCGATAATAGATCGATTCATCCAAAGCTCGCCCTGCTCGTTCCGCTCGCAATAGTCCGATTAATTCCCCAGGTGAAAAAACATTAGACATTCCATCTTCGGAAACCCGCACTTTTGATGTTACTTGGCGTATAATAATCTCTATATGTCTATTATGAATTTGTACCCCTTGGGATCGATAAACCTTTTGAATTTTATTAACCAAAGAGATACGACTTTGGGCTATGGTTAGCTCAGCTCCAATCAAGAATCCCCAGGGGACCCCAAGAATTCTTGGTATACGCTCATTCCAATCCTTCATTCTCCTTTCGAGATTCGGGGATAATGAATCAATTGAACGCGCTTCAAAGATTTGTTCCACTTTTGGAAGACCTTGCGTTATGTCACTAGATCTCGATTTTTCATATATAAACGTAACTAACCTATCCCCCTTGTAAAGGATTTCTCCATAATGACCATTAACAGTTGCTCCTGTAGTGGCCAAATAAGGTTTAGCTCCTCTTATAACAAAGGAATCCATATTAACAATGAAAATTTGACCAGATTTTTTTATGTGCGATTTAAATAGACATACATTTTCACAAATAAATTGTCCAAGGTGAATTATTGCCGATGTTTCTTCCCAAGAATCATGATGGACAAAGTTACAATTCAAAAGTAATGGATCCAACATTATGTTACTATCGAAATTAAAAATCCTTTGATTTTCATCTATTAAAGAGTATTTAAGTCCTTGAAGTACTCGGAAGGTTTGTTTCAAATTGGCAAGGAACAAATATTTTTTTAACAGGATTTCATTATGCGTTAGTAAATAGTAAGATGAATAAAAATTCGATATACTAGGTACAATAACGCCTAAGGGCCCAAAAATTTCTTGAATAGGAATTCTAGGATTCAATTCTTTTATCGCATTGGGATGTTTTGAATTCTTGAATAAACCAATTTGAGAACAGTTGGATGCCGACAAAATCATCAAAGGTTGGTATTGTTTATTTCGATTCAACAAGGTGCCAATAGCTTCTTGATGTTGGCTAAGTGATTCAATCTTCGACTTGGAATAAAAGGAATTGGTATTGGTGCGATCTAACCTATTATGGGGAATAGGTCCTGCACTTGTCCTATCATACCTTTTTCGTGTATATGAAATAGTGGAATTGACTAACTCAATTCTTAGGAAATCGCGAATAAGATCATTTGCTCTTACCTCAACAAGGGAAGCACCAGCCTTCTCTTTTTCTTCTTGTTCCCAATTCACTACTAAGCAAGTTCTAACAAATTGACTATTTGTGTGATAAATTCTTTGAGTTAACTTGCTATTTTCATGAGAAATAAAATTGACAAGTCGAAGTTGGAGATTATCTTCTTCTTGCAAGAGATCCTGTGGGAAAAGTGTTGCTAAATTTCTCCCTTCGTCCATTTCATATGCGACTGCAGGGCGAACGAAAACAAAATACTTTTCCTTACTCATGATAATTTTTTTTCGTTGAACATAGACCCAATTTTTCCTTTTTTTTGATTCCTTAAAATCTTTTTTTTTTCTTTCTGGTGGTATCAAACAGCCACCTAATACGTTATCTGCCTCTTCAGGAAAATGAATATCTCCAGAAAATATTTTGAGTTCTGTATGGCTTTTTTTTCTCTTCACTCGGACCAGTCCACCTAGTCGACTTCTTGTATTTTTTGTGAGTTGTGTATTCACTCCAATAATACTATTGTCAAGTACCTTTAGGGATGAGGATCTCGGCAAGATATGCAGTTCTTGAAGAATGAAAAAAAACTGATCTACTTCTTTTTGGTATTTTAGACTAAATTCTTTTGTTCCTCGATGCTCAATCAAACCCTCTTTTTTTAAGATAGAATCTTCCTCTGGGCTATCATATTCGTCCTCGGAGTCTTCTTCTAAGTCTTCCTCTAAAGTCCGATATTTGTCCTCTGAGCTTTCCCCGAGGTTCCCATATTCGTCTTCTGAGTCTTCCTCTAGAGTTCCATATTCGCCCTCTCGGGTCCTATATTTGCTCTCTGGGCTCCCATATTCGTCTTCTAAGTCTTTCTCGAAAGTCCTATATTCGTTCTCTAGGCTGCCATATTCGTCTTCTAGGGTTTCATATTCGTATTCGTCCTCTCGGTTCCTATATTCGTCTTCTAGGGTCTCATATTCATATTCTAAGTCTTCCTCTCGAGTCCTATATTCTTCCTCTAGGGTCCTATATCTAAATTTAACAATTCCTGAACCCTTTTTATCTTTTCTGTATCGTGGATCGTCAAAATAAGCAAAAATAGTATTTCTACGTAAAACACCCATAAAAGGTATTTCAATCGAAATCCCAAAACAGGATATTAGTTCTTTCTCTTGTTCTTGATGGTATTGTAATGGAATGACGAACCTATTTCTTCGCTTTTTCGCCAACAAATCTGAATTATCTTGCAAAATAGAAGGATAGATCCAATTCCAATGGCCGTTGGCCATGATTCGATCTGAGCTTGAATAATCCAAAATTTCCTTATCTTTTTTACCATAAGTATTCATTTGATCTTGATCCTTGTGGAGTGAAAAAGACGCTATACTGGATCCGCATATATTTACTGACAATATCCATAAATGGCTTGTTTTTGGTAATCGACGAAGATTACCATATTGATATTCGGGCGCATGGTAAACATCAGTACTCCAGTGCATTTCGCCGTCTGATTCGGAATAAATATGCTTTTGTACCCTTTCTTTAAAATGTAAAGTGGACGTTCCGGCACGAATCTCCGCAATTACTTGTTCGGATTTTACATATTGATCATTTTGCACTAGAATCAAGCTTTTTGAGGGAATACTCACACTATATAGAATATCCTGACTCTGAATAGTTACATGCAAGTCTATATAACATAGAAAAGCAGGCTGTCCATGACGGGTACGTGTGGGGTGAACCAAATTTTCAGTGAATTGGATTTTTCCATTCGAAGGGGATCGTACAAGGTCGGCAGTACCCCCTGTGAATACTCCGCCAGTATGAAAAGTTCTTAATGTTAGTTGAGTCCCGGGCTCCCCAATTGATTGACCCGCAATAATACCTACGGCTTCTCCCAATTCTACGAGATCACTATGAGTAGGACTCCGGCCATAACATAATTGACAGATCCAAGAAGTGCTCCGGCAGGTAAAGGGGGTTCTAATATATATTGGTTGTGCTCGAAATGGTTGTGCTCGAAAGGCTATTATGAATCGATTGACTAATCCAATTCCTATATCTTGATTTCGAGCGGCAATGCATCGTGAACCGATATATATATCGTCTGCTAATACACGACCAATTAGTGTTTGGGCAAAAAGTTTTTCCGTCATCCCATTTTGAGGACTCACAGAAATACCTCGGATAGTACCACAATCTCTTCTACGCACAAGAATATGTTGAACTACTTCAACAAGTCTACGTGTAAGATATCCAGCATCCGCTGTTCGTACAGCAGTATCCACAACTCCTTTGCGGGCTCCATAGCAGGAAATTATATATTCTGTCAAAGAAAGCCCCTCGCGTAAATTGCTTTGAATAGGTAAATCAATCATTTGTCCTTGAGGGTCCGCCATTAATCCTCTCATACCTACTAATTGGTGTACCTGAGATGCATTTCCTCTGGCTCCTGAAAAAGACATTAGATAGACTGGATTAGAAGGATCCGTTATCCGAAAATTCGAATTCATTTCTTGTTTCAAATATTCACTTGTCGCATACCATATCTCAACCGATTGGCGTAATTTTTCTACCGCGTGTATAGCCCCATAATAATAGTGTTTCTCCAAAAGAAAACTCTGTTGCTCCGCGTCTTGGACTAACCATCCCTTAGAGGGTATTGTTAAAAGATCCTCGATTCCTAATGAAATCGATGTAGTAGTGGCTTGATGGAAGCCTAGAGTCTTTAGTTGATCCAGTATATGGGATGTATATCCCATTCCAAAATGATCTATTAATCTGCTAATAAGTCGTTTCATACCAGTTCCGTCTATCTCTTTATTATGAAAGACCAGATTGGCCCGTTCCGCCATACATAAGTACCCCCTTTTTTGGCTCAGTAGGATTCGACAATTGCTGAGTAGGATTCGACAATGGGCCTGAGTCAGTGATTCGAAAATTTAATTAACTTAATTTCCTTAATCTCAATCTGGATTCGCGCGGCAAAGATGATCATACTACGGAAATCAGAATGCCCCCCCAAAAAAAAGGGGAGGGGCATCGCCGAATCTAACTTCCTTGTTTAGATAATGTATGAATAGGCCTGACTAAATCCTTGTATGGCTTCCTCTATTTCTCTATAAAAAGAAATATGACCAAGAGTGGTTCGAATGTATATAGAACGAATTTCTTTTTTTCTATTTCCTACTATTAGATAGTGGGCATAAATCTCATGATAAGTCCCCAAAGATTCATATTGAACTTCAATCGGAACTTCTCTTGACCCAATGACGCGTTGATCCAGTTTCCATCGTAGCCACAAGGGACTGTCTAAACTGATTAGTTTCTGTCTATAAGCTCCCAGTGCATCATAAGAACTAGAAAAGTGGGGTTCTTTATCTTTCGTATACTTAGAATTATTATTATTGTAATTTACTTTTTTATGATTTGGATAGTTTTCGTAACTATTATATCTATTTGCACAAATACCTCGGCGGTTTCCGATCGTTAATACATAAAGCCCAATAAGCATGTCTTGGGTTGGTACGCAAATAGGATCTCCAATAGCGGGAGATAAGAGATTCATATGAGAAAACATAAGTAAACGGGCTTCCGCTTGAGCTTCCAAGGATAAAGGTAGATGAACAGCCATTTGATCCCCATCAAAGTCTGCATTGAAACCCTTACACACTAATGGGTGTAAAGAAATAGTACGCCCCTCTACTAAAGTGGGTTGAAAGGCCTGTATGCCTAATCTATGCAGAGTAGGTGCTCTATTTAACAGTACAGGATGTCCCCGCATAACTTCTTGAAGTATTTCCCATACAATGGGTTCCTTTTCCCAAATTTTCCTTTTAGCAATCCTGACATTAGAAGTAGCTCGTTTCGTGATTAAATCTCGAATTACAAATAGCTGAAAAAGCTTTATTGCTATCTCTAGAGGTAATCCACATTGATGTAATGAAAGCGAAGGACCCACAACAATGACAGAACGCCCCGAGTAATCGACCCGTTTCCCAAGAAGAGTCTCCCGAAACCTTCCCTCTTTACCTTCAATTACATCTGAAAGTGATTTGTATACTTTATTGTGACCATCCCTTATTGGTTGCCCGCGGGACCCACTATCAAGAAGTGTATCCACGGCTTCTTGTACCAACTTTTCCTGGCACATTACTAAATCCGCAGGTGCTAATTCACTTCTTTTTAATAGATAGGCAAGGTTGTTGTTCCGACGGATAACTCTCTTATAAAGTTCATTAATGTCCGAAGTCACTACTTTATCTCCAGACCTATAAACAATGGGTCTCAATTCGGGAGGAAGAACCGGTAATAAGCACAAAACCATCCATTCTGGTTCTACATTTGTTTGAATAAAATGTTTCGCCAATTGCATGCGTCTAATCAAAAAAACTTTTCTTATTCGTCTTTTTCTATCTTCCCATTCATCTCCACTATACCCCTCGTCTTCTAATTCCTTCCATTCGACCAAGGAATTCTCTATAATAATTCGCAAATCCAAATCCGCTAATTGTTCTCTAATAGCACCTGCTCCTGTCGCAATTTCCCGATTTCGAAATGTTGCAAAGCCTGGGGTAGAAAAAAAGGGAGAAATGCTGTGGTTACAGGATGAAATTTCCTCTTCGAATAAACCTCGTAATCGTAAAAAAGTAGGTTTTTTAGTGCTGGGCCTAGCAAAAGAGAAATCGCCGTATACTAGGCCCTCCAATTTCTTAAGAGGTTTATCTAAAAGATTCGCGATATAACTAGGAAGACCTTTCAAATACCACACATGAGTCACGGGACATGCGAGTTTGATGTATCCCATTTGATATCGTCGTATCCGAGAATCCACAAATTCTACCCCGCATTTTTGGCAAAATCTCTCGTCTTCGTTTTCAGTTCCGCTCGCTCGAGAATTGCCACAAGCGCAAATTCCGCTTTTTATGGGTCCAAAGATTCTTTCGCAAAACAATCCATCTTTTTCTGGTTTATCGGTTTTATAATGAAAAGTAGAGGGCCTTGTGACTTCGCCAACGACTTCTCCATTAGGTAGGTTTTTGTTAGCCCAAGCCTTTATTTGTTGAGGGGAAACGAGTCCAATTTGAAGTTGTTGATGTTTATATTGGTCAATCATAAAATAGAAATAAGAAAAGAATTTATATTTATTCCGATCAAATCAAACTTCCTCCCTATTAACCTGGAAGTTCTTCTCAGATACAAGGAAATGATTCAGTTCTAGAGCCAAAGATCGTAGTTCTCGAACGAGCACTCGAAAAGATTCTGGAGGATCCTCGTGATTAGGTATTCGTTTTCCCCAGATTGTAGCATTAAGTATTTCTTGGCGAGCTATAAGATGGTCAGATTTATAAGTAAGTATCTCTTGTAAAATATGAGCAACACCAAATCCTTCTAAAGCCCAAACTTCCATTTCTCCTACTCGTTGTCCCCCTTGCTTGGCTCTTCCTCTAACGGGTTGTTGTGTAACAAGTGAGTAGGGCCCAGTAGAACGCCCATGAATTTTCTCATCAACTTGATGAATTAATTTTAAGATATAGGACTTGCCTATTAGAACAGGTTGTTCGAAGGGGTCTCCTGTTCTTCCATCAAATATTCTGCTTTTTCCCGGGTACTCGGGTTCAAATACCCATGGATTTTTTGTTTCTTTACTGGCTTCATATAATTCTGAAAACACAAGTTTTCTTGAAGCCTCTTGCTCATATCTCTCATCAAAGGGTGCTATTCTATAATGTTTCTTTAGCAGATCCCCCGCTAATCCGAGCGAGCTTTCAAATATTTGTCCCACATTCATTCGGGAGGGTACTCCTAAGGGATTGAAGACCATATCAACAGGTGTTCCATCTTGCAAATAGGGCATATCTTGCCTAGGCAAAATTTTGGAAATGATCCCCTTATTCCCATGTCTTCCGGCTACTTTATCCCCAACTTTGATTTCACGTTTCTGTAAAATATATACACGAACCATTATGTCGAGGGGGTCCCTCTGGATCCATTTCACATCGATAACGCGCCCTCTTCCACCTATAGGTAATTTGAGAGAAGTTTCTTTTGAAGTGGATACCTCAAGGCCAAATATGGCCCGTAATAATCCAGCTTCCGCGATATACGACGATTCACTCGCTATCTGAGGCGTTAATTTACCTACTAAAATATCACCAGTTTCTACCCAGGATCCCAACCTAACAACTCCATTTCTGTCCAAATTGCGGAGTAAATGTTCTTCTAGATGTGGTATTTCTTTAGTGATTTTTTCAGCAGAGCCTTGGCTTGTCGTATCCGTCTGAATTTCATATTTCCGGATGTGAAACGAGGTATAAATATCCTCATATACCAAACGTTCGCTAATTAGTACTGCGTCTTCAAAATTGTAACCTTCCCAGGGCATATAAGCTACTAATACGTTTTTTCCTAAAGCAAGTTCTCCCCCAACTGTAGCAGCTCCCTCTGCTAAAATTTGTCCTTTTTTAATGGATTTACCCCGTGGAACCCGGGGTTTTTGGTGCATACAAGTATTTTTGTTAGAGCGACGGTGGTTAACTAAAGGAATACTTATAGTCTTCCCACTACTTGATAAAAGGATCTTATGACTATCAGTAGAAACGATCTTTCCCTCGCGTTCGGCTATAATGGAAACCCTCGAATCTAGAGCTGTTTGGCGTTCCAATCCAGTTCCAACAATGCACTTCTCGGACCGAGAAAGGGGAACTGCTTGGCGCTGCATATTAGAACTCATTAAAGCCCGATTCGCATCATTGTGCTCAATAAAAGGAATGAGAGAACCTCCAATAGAAAAATATTGGAAAGGAAAAATACTTCTAACATGAATCTGTTCCCATGCAATAGTCAGGAATTCTTGACGGTATCTAGCTGGAACAACCTGCTCTTCCTGAATACCTTGATTCAAGGACAAAGAATTTCCTGCTGCTATCATATAATATTCATCTCTATTTGGTGATAGATAAACCACCTGTCTCGCTTTTTTTTTTTTTGCTTTCTCAGCGGATATTTCATAAAACGGACTCTCTATGGATCCCCACAAGTGATCAATTCTCGCATGAATTGCTAAGGATCCAGTAAGTCCAACATTGATTCCTTCGGACGTATCAATTGGACAAATACGCCCATAGTGACTCGGATGAATATCTCGGCTCCGAAAACTTGCAGTTCTCCCCGTCAACCCTCCAGGACCTAAACAACTCACTTTTCGCCCATGAACAGTTTGTGTCAATGGATTCGTTTGATCAAAAACTTGAGATAACGGGTATGTACCAAAAAAGGTCTCATAAGTAGTTATTAATAAAATCGAAGTTGAAGTTGGAGTTACCAAAGTTTGGGGAGTCGGTTTCGATTGACGTATGAATACTCTACGGATAGTTTTTTGAACTGCATGTTGTAAACGACCAAGAGCCAGTCCAAATTGATCTTGTAACAGATCCGCAACCGAACGAATACGTTTATTTTTCAAGTGATTCATATCGTCATCGTCAAGTATACCCGTTCCAAATTTCATTCCAATCAAATGATCCGTAGCGGCCAATACATCTCGTGGTAACAAAAATGTATTGTTCTGAGGTATATCAAGATTAAGTCTCCGATTCATATTTCGTCGACCAATCCTTCCTAATTCACATTTTTGTTGAAAAAATTTCTTTTGTAATTCCTCACATAAGGACTCCGAAAATACCAAGTCCCCACCTACACAAGCAAATTGTTGATAAAACTCCAAAATAGCTTTTTCTTTTGACTCAATCCTCTTCTTCTCCTTAGCATTCGGGAAAGACAAAAAAATTTCAGGGTAGGAAACATTATCTAGAATTTCTCTTAGATTCGAACCCATAGCTGATGGTAGAACTAGAATAGATATCTTTTGTTTTCTACTCACGCGAGCCCATATCCTTTCTTTTTTATCAATTGCTAATTCCGATCTTCCTCCCCAATCTGATATTATAGTCCCGGTGTAGATAGAAATTCCCTTATGGTCTAATTCCGAGCGGTAGTAAATACCAGGACTTAGCAATATTTGATTGATCACAATTCGGTATATTCCATTTATAATAAAGGTTCCTAAGGAATTCATTATAGGAATGTTTCCAATAGAAATGGTTTGCTTTTGCACATCGAAACCAAAAATTAATCTCGCGGATACATATAATTCAGAAGAATAGGTGAGTGATTCATACACAGCATCCCTTTCTTTTATCGAGGGTTCTAGCAATTGATATCCTTTCGCAAATAATTGAAATGCAATTTCGTGATCTGGGTCTTTAATTGTTGGAAACTTGTCAAGTTCTTCTGCCAAGGCTTGATTAATGAACCTACAAAATCCCTCGAATTGGATCTGACTAAATCCGGGTATTGTGGACATTCCCTCGTTTCCATTCCGGAGCATCTTAATCTTAAGTTTCCTGTTTATCAAAGAAAAATTCCATTATCAGCTCACTCTTCATCAATCCCTATGGATTGATCTAGCAATCATGGAACCTATATTCTGTTTACTGAATCACATGAAATTCTAGGGAACTCCACATACGTATTTCATATATGTATTTCATACATATGAATAGAGACTATTTTGACGAAAGTTCTAGTTTGCCAGGGGAGGGGTACAAAATGAATTAATAAAAATAAAACATTCTTAGAAAAAAATTCTGCTACTTATACTTTCATGATATTCTAATCAGCAAAGATTTCTCATTTTATCTCCTTTCTATTAATGTAATAAAGGCATAATATACTAAAATACACCAGAAAGTTTGACTTTACTTCGATTTAGAATAGCGCGCTTACTTTAATTTCAAAAAATAATTTGAGGGTTCTTTTTATTTCGGAGTAGTAGAATTGCTAGAAAATTTAGGATTTCATTGTCGAATTCAAAATAAAGTAAGTCCCTTTTTTAAGTACATGCCAATCTAGTTATCCACCTCTCCACATATCCATGCTTTTCTTTTATCGGAATTTAATTTCACTTGGACAGGCTAAGATAGTCAGGTTATACTCTATATCAGAGCAAATTTCTTTTTTTTTTATTCAAGATATTTAATGCTTTGAAAAATTAAAGCACGATTCCCCATAGAGATATGTACATAAGGGGGATCTTTGGATAATAATGCTGTTCGGACCTGGAGTTTACCTATACACAGATTAGGCATAAAGCCATTCTATTTTATTATGCCATTAAAAGGAAGGGGGGGAGAGAATACCTATTTAAGAATCGTTCACTATTGCAATAAAAAAAAAGACAGAATTTTAGTTAATGGTTCAAATTTGTTCTTAATTTTGCAGCCTGTGACTAGAAATCCACTTTTTCTCCTTTTTCATATTATATAGAAAGAAACAGAAAATTTTATTGTATTAGCAGTATCTGTTTTAAGATAGAATCTATCGAAGAGAATAATAGGAACTGGATCAAAAAAAGCAGGAATAAATTTTTTGAAAAAGATTGGAAAAAAGTAAGTAGAATTCTATTTCTAATAAAATAAAGTGGGTTTTCGTAAGAAAACGTGGACGAATACTTCCCCTTTTTTCGATTTTCGCTCGGATTTTTTGGCGGCATGGCCAAGCGGTAAGGCAGGGGACTGCAAATCCTTTATCCCCAGTTCAAATCTGGGTGCCGCCTGATCAATAAAATACTTAGGTTTTATAGTACTGATCGAACTCAAGAAATTCGTACTCCGCATAAGTTTGGGCAAGAGAGTAACTAGGCCTGCCGATACTGGGTTTTTAGAATCCATACCATAGTTCTATCCTCAAACTGGGGTTTGTTTTGGCGGTAGTGGCCCAAAGGGTTAGCAATCGAGATATTGATTCGATTTGAAAATTTAAAACTACGAGGATAAGATAAGATGTCAGAAATCTTGGTATCCAAAGAAAGGTCCCTAAGGGGCATTCTTTTTTTTTCAATTTTAGATTTAAGAATGGACTCCACGAAGGAATATCATATCAAGACTTCCTAATTATCATACATTATCGTACATCTTATTTTACCTACATACACTTAAAGTAAGGACTACTTATTTTAGCGAGAATCAGATTAAATAGGCCGATCTTAAGTTAATTTAGGAGTAGTGTAGTGTTGTGGATAAAGTATCCTCATTCTTTCATAGAATGATAGAAAGCAGGGCTGTAGGGTTTAGGTCAAAAATAAACATAGGTAAGGTAGGTATCCAATAAATATTTATTTGTCCATAATTTTATGGTATATTCGGGTGTCCTTTGCTAAAAAAAAAGAGTAACAAAAGGAATAAAAAATCTTCCTATTCCCGCTTCTTCTATTCATTATTTAGGACATCATTCCCGTACTCTTTTTTAAGGAAAAGGGCTATGCTATGTATCATAATATTTATACTTAATGCTCTCTAATTCTACTGGAATTCCTATAAGAATAAGAATTTGTTAGCAGTAAATTCTTTGAACTGACGGATCCATAGCTTTAGCGTAGAATCCCTTTTTGACTCTGTACCCTTGATTCCACTATGATTATTGATCAATAGTAGAAGAATTCCTTCATAGAAATAGGAGACATAATTTAGATGGATATAGTAAGTCTCGCTTGGGCTGCTTTAATGGTAGTCTTTACATTCTCTCTTTCACTAGTAGTATGGGGGAGGAGTGGACTCTAGGGATACTACTAACTTGATTGAATAATCGAATTGTTGTATCAACTCTTTTCTTTAATAATTGATGATCGTTTTGCATTAATCATTTTGTCAAACGTTATTCTTTAATCTTTTTCTTTAGTTTTGTTTCACTCCGATAATATAATAGAAAGACTCTAAAGTGTCGTAGAAAAAACTATATGTAGTTCTTTCTACCACACTTTAAGATTCCAACCGGATCCTTTCATTTAAGACTTGGATTTTTTTTATTTAATCCCTTTTGCATTTCTTCAATGATTAATTGGAATTCCAATTAATCATTTTGGCTGACTGTTTTTACATAAATAATAAGTAAAAAAGCAGTAGGAATTAGAATGAACAGTGCAGTAGCAATAAATGCGAGAATATTGACTTCCATAACCTCTTTATTTTTTTTTTTATTTTCACAATAACTCGGGATGTAATCCCATGGAGAGGAAAAAGGGGTATCCTGTAAATTCAAGGGTAGGGCTTGCAGTCTGATATGAATCAATTCAATATTATGAATATCGGATCTATCAAATCAATTCATAGTTGAGAGGGGAATAGTATAACATAGGAAGACCCTTTATCTATACTAAGACCAAAATGGTTTTTTTTTTTTGATTGGATTAGGAATTCCCTCTTTTCTTTTTTTAATCCTTTTCTCCTTTTTCTTTTCTATACCTCTAGCCCACGATCTTTCTTAATCTTATCCAATTTCCCTTACTTTTTCTTATAGTTATACATACAATTATGTATGTATGTATTATATGACCAACTTTCTATGGGTCACATAGACATCCAAATAAGCAGTAGAATTGACACGGGGAAAAGAGATCTTAAATAAAAAGAGAATACAATTTATGTATGAATTCCGGTAAAATATAAAATACCGGTATTCTATATCATATGTGTGTCTTTCTTTATCGATCGGGAGTAGTGAAAAAAAAAATTCCTATACGCCTCCCCTCCCTCTTTAATGAGAGATGCAAAATCAAAAAGCGAAGTTAAGGGTGCCCTATGGTTATGGGTATTTGATCTTACCCCCTCCCCCTTTTTTCATGGAAAAAGGAAATATGAATTTATCCATTCATTAAACCCTAGTTCGGGACTGACGGGGCTCGAACCCGCAGCTTCCGCCTTGACAGGGCGGTGCTCTGACCAATTGAACTACAATCCCCGCGGGATGTATGGCATACCTATTCTTAAATAGAACCATAAGAAGATTCGATTCGTCTGCCCTACTCTAAGAAATAGACAAATCATATGCTACATACCTACATATTATATTATATGCGGGTATAGTGAGAGTGACATACCTAGTATGTCGTAATTTTTTATCACTAAAAATGGATAATAATCCACCCTTCAATAATAAAAATTCTTTTATTTGTAAGAAAGGAATGAGAGAGATGTGAGTTATAAATCCAATTTATCCCTTTTTTCTTTATCTTTTATTTCTATAAATCAGACATTTTATTTTATGGAAGAAAACCAAAAGAATTTAGTTCATATTCACGAAGTCCTAGATTTTTGGGCCGAGCTGGATTTGAACCAGCGTAGACATATTGTCAACGAATTTACAGTCCGTCCCCATTAACCGCTCGGGCATCGACCCAGGAAGAATTTATTCTAGGGTTTTTGATAATCTATGATTAACTTCCTTTCAAAATACTCCCTACCCCCAGGGGAAGTCGAATCCCCGCTGCCTCCTTGAAAGAGAGATGTCCTGAACCACTAGACGATAGGGGCATCACTAAACGATAAGGCCACTTACAACCGCTCGTGATTATACTATAATCATAGTATGAGCAGTTTTTTTGAATTGTCAATATATTCGAAAAGTATAACTAGATCCAAAGCAAAGAGTTTTTCCTACTTTTCTGTTATGTTTTCATCTAGAAGTTTTTTTAGTTGATGATTAGATTAATTCATGGATCATCCCCTACTTTATTAGGGAAATTCATTTAAAGTAAAGGGTATAGAATAAGAATGGATTACTAAATAGGGATTCTATATCCATATTAGTTCAATACAAGTAGTTATTTAATTGATCTAAGATGAAAAAGAGTCCAATTTCTTTTTTGCAATTTACATTTGGTGCTTCATTTAGTGTTCAGACCAAAAATGCATGCATCCCGCACTAAGTCATAAAATTCTATAAAAAATAGAGAAAGTTTCAAAAACAAAGAAAAAAGTGAATGAATTTTAGTAGAAAAGTATTCTATCAGATTCGAACCGATAACTTACGTTTTAGCACGGCATTAATCTACCACTAATTGGAAAAGCCCTTTATCGGATTTGAACCGATGACTTATGCCTTACCATGGCATTACTCTACCACTGAGTTAAAAGGGCTTTTTATTTAATTCCAAAATTTGATACTTGGATTTCCCATTATGGGTCTACGCATAATGTACATAATATATGTATAGATAGAGATATTATGTAGAGATTATATATGTATATATCAATATATAGAAATATAGAAGTTTAGTCATGGCTAGGTTCAAAATCTTGCGAGCTCCAAATCTTGAGAAAATTAAGAAAAATAAGAAAATATTTCATATTCTCTCTTATAACTTGCGCAAAACTAAAGTAGAGGTTTTTTATTTTATTTTTATATAATAAAATACGTGAAGAAAGATTGGACCCAATAAAAAAAACCATACCCTACATACTGAACTCTTCTTGGTTCAGGGTTTTCTGTTTCCGAAGACTAGTAAAATAGTCGGATTCTGGAACCCTAAGAATTAAATTACCCAATATGATTCTTGGAAGGAACATTTGGTAATGGTCTTGATCCTCTATGTTCTTTTTTATGTGTTCTTAGTTCTATTTTGATTCTTTTAAATAAGAATCGAATAAACTAGAATTGAGTGAGTGGAAAAAAGGAGAGAGAGGAAAGTGGTAAATGGAGAGAATCGACTAAGCAGAGACTTTTAGGATCCTCTTTACATCAGGTAAATCTGTCGGTCCTGTCCGTTTTTTCTTTAACTGATGACTCTTTGTTTCTTATCTTCTATCAAGCCATAAGGAAGGAAAGTCTATGAGGAATTTTAAAAATGCATTTCACTATGATAAGTGGGGGAAGGAAACGGAAACATATTCCATAATTTTTTTGTTTAGAATTGAACAAAAAAGAAAAGGAAAAAAGGAATTTATAGGGACAGTCTTACCCCCTATATCCCCTAGTGTATATTGTAGGAATAATAAAAGTATTCCATACAGCAGTCTGGCACACTTACGTCCTCGTAAAGTAAATAAGAATCATTGTAGTTGTAACCGTAGAATAGGATCCTAATCGAAATACATACATTTGGTTCAGACGCTATTGGCATGGTTAAGAAGAGATGGAATGTATTTTACAGACGAGAGGGACTGTCTAAATCCTAAAGTAAAGGACAGCGATCGAAATGGAAGTACTAAGCGCTCAGTGTCATGAACCTTTGCCATCTGATTCAATAAGGGGAATTAGCCTCCTTCTGCATCCAATGGATATCCTTGACAAAGGGTACTATTTTATATCATAATCTACATGTAGCGGGTATAGTTTAGTGGTAAAAGTGTGATTCGTTCTATTAATAACGGAATTTGAAATGATATACTTAAAAAGGCATCTTTCAGTTTTTTATATTCCGATGAAAACTTTAGTTCTTATAAAGGATTTAATCCTTTTCCTCTCAATAGCATATTGAGGAAGAATATAAATTCTCGCGATTTGTATCCAAAGACTAGTTTAAATTGCATACAAAATGCAAATTGGATTGTGAGTACAGAGTCGCGAAGCATAATTTTGCATTGGAGTAATTATTCCAATTTTAAAAATATGAGTAAAGGGTCTATGGATGAAGATACAAAAAAGTGTATTTCCAATCGTAACTAAATCTTCTTTTGTTAAAAAAGGAATAAGGAAGCCAAATAGCTAAAAAACGATAGTTTTGGTTTACTAGAACCATCAGCATATTGTCTCAGCTCGGTGGAAACCAAATTATTTTCCTCAGGATCTCTTGAATGAAATTAGGGAACGAAGTAAGTAGATTAGATGGATTTAGATCGAATTTATATCTCCTACTCTATAAGGATCATCTAGAAAGCAGAGAGCTTTGGTTCCATTCAAATAGAAAATAGAAAAGCTGACATAGATGTTAAGTGGTGAGAATATCCATAAAGGAGCCGAATGAAATCAAAATTTCATGTTCGGTTTTGAATTAGAGACGTTAAAAATAATCAACCAACGTCGACTATAACCCCTAGCCTTCCAAGCTAACGATGCGGGTTCGATTCCCGCTACCCGCTCCATTCTTTCTCTATCTCTATAAAAATAAAAGGAGTATTCTTTTTGTCTAGACATGGTAAAGGCCTGTATTCAACCTTCTTTGTCCACCAGTTTTTGGTACTCTAGAGCGGAGTAGAGCAGTTTGGTAGCTCACGAGGCTCATAACCTTGAGGTCACGGGTTCGATTCCCGTCTCCGCACTTAGCAGTCTGTATAAAAGGACTCTTCTATATTCTCTAGATATGGTAAAGGGTTGGGTGGTATCCAACTTTTTTTTATTCATGAGCTCCCGGCCCTAGAGGGCAAAATTGAGCAAGTTTGCAAAGGTACTTGCCCCAGAACGCGCAAGGCTCCTCCCGACCCTGCGTAAAAGAAAAATGAAAGAAAGGCACAGTCTACTTCTCCCTTACCTTTAAAAGCAGTTTGCCAGTTCTTTGTCTCAGTGAATACCCAATTTACGGAGCCCTTTCCGGCTCCGTAGCGCCCCTCCTTTTTTGATTTGAGTGGGATGCAAAGCAAAAAAGCAAAGGAAGGATAAGTATAGTAAGGGATACGGTACTAGACTAACACCTACTTAATACTTAATTTAATATAAGTAGTTAAACAGTCAACTAGACTAAACTTTTTATCATAGTACTTTACTAAATTAAGGGGGCGAGCGGCGGGAATCGAACCCGTATCTTCTCCTTGGCAAGGAGATGTTTTACCATTGAACTACGCTCGCTACGCTATATATTTTATAGCGTATATCCGCTTGGGTCGACCGTCTATGTCGGGGTCGACCGTTTTCGTTTCATTTTCTATTATATTAGAGTTTTCCTTTTTTTATTGTCTGTCAATGAATATTCTAATGGGAATGGAATTTAATAATACTGAAAGAGAAGAGGTAGCAATTCGGAACGCAAATTGCGTTTTAATTTTAATGCGTCTCACTATTCGAATGTTTTCGAAGAAATGCCCTTTTTATTTATTTTGTACCTGGCCACTAAATACTAAACAAATTTAAGAAATGAGAGAATTCAGAATAGCTACGAGAAAGACTAGTCCAATCCATAATGACGTACCGGAAAATACAACGTTTTTATTATTTGACCAACCATCAGGAGAAGCAAATACAAGAGGTACACTAATTACTAAGACTGAGGAAGTCGCAATTAATGCAAAAACAGCTAATTGGAAAGCAATAGTCATATTTATAATCCTCCAAGCTACCATCAAATAAAGTTGACTGCATATTTGATCCCTCACTTAACCAAAATTGTAAAAAAATACAAGAAGTTAGGAGGGGTTTAATCATGAATCCATTGATTCTTATCTTTAATTAAAACTTATTTTTACTTACCGCTTTTTTTATTTGGATATGGGGGTGAGGAGAGGGGATTTAGTCTTTATTTCACTAATTTAACAAGCGGGTATAGCGGATCATGTATCCGTGTATACAGTATACAGAGATATGTCGAAAAGGGACTTGCATCTGAGATCTTTCTATAGGTTAGTAGATCTTTTTATATGGCTATGTTCTATTTTGAGGAGTAAAATAGGGATTAGGCTGTGGAGAGATGGCTGAGTGGTTGATAGCTCCGGTCTTGAAAACCGGTATAGTTCTAGGAACTATCGAGGGTTCGAATCCCTCTCTCTCCTTTTGCTTATTGAATATGTTTGTTTCTTTAATTTTTTTTCTTTATTCTCTCCCTTATCTTTCTTTCATAAAAAGGAATGAATGGCTCGGCTAGATGGAATAACCGAGCCAGAACAGAAAAAAAACAAAACATTAGAACAGATATAAATAATAAAATCTTAGTTAAGAGGGTTCATGTAAAGAACAGGTTCCAAATCACGATCGATTCCCTTTTCAAAACCTGCTGCAGCAGCTCGGGCTCTTCCTGCATGCCACAAATGGCCCACAAAAAAGAAGAATCCTAGAACAAAATGAGAAGTCGATAACCAACTTCTAGGAGAGACATAATTAACTGCATTGATCTCGGTAGCTACGCCACCCACAGAATTTAAAGAGCCTAAAGGAGCGTGGGTCATATATTCTGCTGAACGCCGTTCTTGCCAAGGTTGTATGTCTTTTTTCAACCTACTCAAGTCCAAACCGTTGGGGCCCCTTAGAGGTTCTAACCATGGAGCGCGAAGGTCCCAAAAACGCATAGTTTCCCCCCCAAAGATAACCTCCCCAGTTGGGGAACGCATTAGATATTTACCTAAACCTGTGGGTCCTTGAGCGGATCCCACATTAGCTCCAAGACGCTGGTCTCTAACTAGAAAAGTAAATGCTTGAGCTTGAGAAGCTTCTGGCCCGGTGGGTCCATAAAACTCACTCGGATAAGCCGTATTATTGAACCATACAAAACAACAAGCGATAAAACCAAAGACAGATAAAGCAGCTAAACTATAAGACAAGTAAGCTTCCCCAGACCATACAAATGCACGACGAGCCCATGCGAAGGGTTTGGTTAAGATATGCCAAATTCCACCAAATACACAAATGAAGCCCAACCATACATGCCCACCAATTATATCTTCTAAATCATCTACACTAACAATCCACCCTTCTCCCCCAAAAGGAGATTTTAATAAATAACCAAATATAACACCGGGGCTAAGGGTCAAATTGGTAATTTTTCTTACATCTCCCCCCCCAGGGGCCCAGGTATCATATACACCGCCAAAATAAAGAGCCTTGAGTACTAGAAGAAAAGCACCTAGACCTAACAAAATTAGGTGAATACCCAAAATTGTAGTCATTTTATTTCTATCTTTCCATACATAACCAAAAAATGGAAAAGATTCCTCAAGAGTCTCGGGTCCCAGAAGCGCGTGATAAATGCCACCGAAACCTAAGACTGCGGAGGAAATTAGGTGAAGTACTCCAGATACAAAGTACGGAAAAGTATCTAGAACTTCTCCCCCTGGCCCTACTCCCCAACCTAGAGTAGCTAAGTGTGGAAGTAAAATTAACCCTTGTTCATACATGGGCTTTTCTGGTACGAAATGAGCCACTTCAAATAGGTTCATTGCTCCGGCCCAGAATACGATTAATCCGGCATGGGCTACGTGAGCCCCAAGTAGCTTACCGGACAAATTGATAAGTCTGGCATTCCCAGCCCACCAAGCAAAGCCGGTGGTTTCTTGGTCACGACCAGCTAAAACGAAAGTTCCATTAAAGAGCGTTTCCACGTGGTAGAACCTCCTCAGGGAATATAAGATTTTCATGAGGCTGATCCTGAGCCGCCATCCACGCACGAATACCCTCGTTTAAAAGAATATTTTTGGTGTAGAAAGTCTCAAATTCAGGATCTTCCGCTGCACGGATTTCCTGGGAAACAAAGTCATAGGCACGTAAGTTCAAAGCCAGGCCAACTACGCCAATAGCACTCATCCATAAACCGGTGACGGGTACAAATAGCATAAAGAAATGTAACCAACGTTTATTGGAAAAAGCAACACCAAAGATTTGGGACCAAAAGCGGTTAGCAGTGACCATGGAATAAGTTTCTTCAGCTTGAGTTGGGTTAAAAGCGCGGAAGGTATTTGCACCATCGCCGTCCTCAAATAGAGTGTTTTCTACGGTTGCTCCATGAATAGCGCATAGCAGAGCTGCACCTAATACTCCGGCAACTCCCATCATATGAAATGGGTTCAACGTCCAATTATGAAATCCTTGGAAGAAAAGGATGAATCGAAATATCGCTGCTACCCCAAAACTCGGCGCAAAGAACCAACCTGATTGCCCCAGTGGATAAATAAGGAATACGGAAACAAAAACAGCGATTGGACCAGAGAATGAGATTGCATTATAAGGCCGCAATTGAACAGACCGAGCAAGTTCAAATTGTCGTAACATGAAACCTATTAGTGCAAAAGCCCCGTGGAGAGCTACAAAAGTCCATAGACCGCCTAATTGACACCAACGAGTAAAATCTCCTTGTGCTTCCGGCCCCCATAGTAGCAACAAAGAGTGTGCTAAACTATTGGCAGGGGTAGAAACTGCTGCGGTTAAGAAATTACAACCTTCCAAATAGGAACTAGCCAATCCATGGGTATACCAAGAAGTTACAAAAGTTGTCCCTGTAAACCAACCCCCTAAAGCGAAATAAGCACAAGGAAAGAGCAATAGGCCAGACCATCCTACAAAAACGAAACGGTCCCTTCGTAACCAGTCATCCATAGTATCAAATAGATCATTTTCTTCTTTAGGAATTCTACCAAGGGCTATAGTCATAGTGATCCTCCTATTCAATTACTTCAACCATTTCCGAGCACCTCATGTCACTTCCAAGGCATATGATAGTTTTATTATCTGTGGACGAATTGTTTCTCGTTCAATGCCCTTTTTCAATGGTCTCGAAGATATAAATTTTTTATTTTTATCTATGGAGTCACAACCGAGGTCGTGATAAATACATGAATGTGATTTTTCTTATACTATAGAAATCCACATTTCAATTCAGCATTATTCCATGACTCCTATTTAAAAGCTTATCTTTTAAGGGAAAAATGAAAATAAAAGTAACCCCAATAGAGGATTCTAAAAAAAAAAATGGATTTTAGAAATCGATTTTTATGTGTAGCGGAAAGGAGTTGCAATTTCTTCTTATTCCTATAGAACATCTAGTAACAAGAATATGAAATCGTAAATAACAAAAAATTCTTGTCTTGCGCGGTCTAAGTCTAAGGAAATACAAAAAATTCGCTTATACAATTTCATCTACATCGAATTTATATATCAGAATAGCGGATAGAGGCAGCATTCAAGGAGTCAGATCTACTTACTTTATGGTTCTTTCCAATTTTATGTTGGGTTTGATAAGAACCCTTTTTGCTTTCTTGATAAGTAATCAACAAAAAAAGCGTTTTTTTTATATAAACTGCTTGTTTTATTATAACAAGTCCTATAGGTAAATGCCCGCTAAACAGAAAATATATCTGATTCTCTCTCGGCCAATATCGATGTTTAGAAAGAAAAAACAACAATTTTATTCTTTTTTTTATTAACATTAAGAAAAAGGAATATAACTAAAATGGAATTGGCAATATAATTTTTATATACTTTTGAAAGAAAAAAAAAAGGTTTTTTGCAATCGTTATTTCTTGTCTCTATCGTATCACGGAAACCTTTTGATTTAGAACGGGGAGAGATGGCTGAGTGGACTAAAGCGGCGGATTGCTAATCCGTTGTACAATTTTTTTGTACCGAGGGTTCGAATCCCTCTCTTTCCGCTCCCTCGGATCATTTTTGACTTTCGAATTGGAAGGAATTCTGACCCCCGGATTTTCTCATAGATAAATGTACCAAACAAATCCAATTTGTAAGAAAAAAAAAGAATTTTTACTCCTCGCGCCCAGGATTCCGTCCTGGGTCATTAGATAAGAATCCAAAGATAAAGAGGGAAACAAAGAATATCACTACTGTATAAACAAAAAGTTTGAGAGTAAGCATTACATAATCTCCAAGATTTTTTTTTAAGGAATAGATTACCTGTTTTTCCTTACCACACGGATCCACTAGGATGGATTTTTTTTTATTTTGATATCTAAAAAGGAAAAAATGAATTCTTAAAAAAAATTGCAAGAATTCATTTATAATAAGCACTCTTATCAATATCAAAAATACGGTTAGGTATTGTGTAGGTACCTGCTCAACGTAAGTGCAGAAGGGTAGAAAGGCTGATCCGAATTTATTGCTGCAGCTATCCATTCAATGTAGAAGAATTTTCATTTTAGAATCGAAAGTTCATAATATAAAAATATAAAAGTTCTATGCTTTTACCCATTTTTATAATTTTTTGGAATGAATACATAATTCAATTTGGCAGGCAGAGTACTAAAGATTTCATCGAAAACTTACAGCAGCTTGCCAAACAAAGGCTAATAGAAAAAAGAATAGAGGTATGACAGGCATAATATCCACGATTGGGTTGAAAATAGCATAAGCTTCAGGCAATTTGGCAAAGAAAAAACTAGTAGTCGGATAAAGAACAGAATTAAAACAGATACAGGTTAAACTAAGTATATTAGGCATAACAAGCATTTCATTCTTTTAGAGTAAATAATTGGATTTTGATTGAGTTATTTTTCTAAGGGAAAAAGGAAAAGGAGGATTCTAAATCTTTTTTCTTCGTACTTTCCCAAACACAAAATACCTCCTTGTATTTGCACTCTCAAACGAGAGTGGAATAAATTCGACTTTCATATAATATCTTAATAGAATTCCATGTAATGATCAATGCATTTTTTTGATTCTATAGTATCCGCCTGTCTAGAATACTGGCAAGAGAATATTCCTCATTTTTTATGTAATTGAAATGGGATTGACGAATAACAAATAAACATAATACTGTTTATTAGTGTCGCATAAAACCCTAAATGGGGCGTGGCCAAGTGGTAAGGCAGCGGGTTTTGGTCCCGTTACTCGGAGGTTCGAATCCTTCCGTCCCAGATTGTTTCGGATAGTACTCCACACGAGACAAAAGTTTATTAAAGAGAATAATGATATCTTATGAACTCTTAGATGCATTTCTAAGCATTTATTTTCTTTCCCAGAAAACATAATAAAGTCTTAAGTCCAGTCAAATTGAATATCTTTATTTTATAACAAAATTGTGTCTATCAGGCACATTCAGGATATGCCTCCAATATTCACTTAATCATATTTTTTTCTTACTTTGTTTTTGTATTCGAGTCGAAGAAGTATGGAAGTACGAGAATTCTATAACTACCAAAAACTTTCAATCTTTTCATTGAAATACTTTTTTTAGTTATATAGTTAATTTTTTTTGTTACGTAAAAAATATAGTGCTAATCTAATTCTAATATAGTAATTAAATTAATTAGTAATTAATTTAATTAAACTTTTTTGGAGGTTGATAGTTTATTTATTGGGGAAGAGTCGATCCTTTTCTTCTACACTTTTTGATGATCTTAAGCCATCCGTTGAGAATAGAAATTTCATAATAAATAAGTCTTAAACAAACCTGTTTAGTCGTCTTTTTCGAACTATGTTTCATTCACTTTTTCGAACTATGTTTCATTCACTTTTTCGAACTATGTTTCATTCATATGATAGAATATGGGTTTAAAGAAATTGGATCTTTCCGGGGGCTTCCCCGATAAATACTTAACTTTCTCTTATCCATATTGCTCCATAGATAGCAAGTTTGAATTAGTATACACAAAACTAAACCAATGACTATTCATGATTCCATCCATATTGGATCAATTCTCTATACCACTTTGCAATGAAAAGAGGAATTTTTGTTATGGTAAAACTTCGTTTAAAACGATGTGGTAGAAAGCAACGTGCGACTTGAAGGACATGATCAATTGTGGATTTTGCTATCCACCATTTTCCATAGTAATGAAAATGCTCTTGGCTCGACATAGTCTGTTCTATTCGTCCCGAACCCGAACCAAATTTGCGCTGGGTTGTTTGTTTTTAAGTAATATAGTACACAATGGAGCTCGAGAGGATAGAATTTATTTTTTATCAAGGGAAAGGATCTAGGGTTAGTGAAAACTAATAAATTAGGCCAACTTTGTCAGTCTATCCTTAATATATAAATAGAAAGGGTAAAATAATAATAAAGCCCCATTTTGGAAGATAGGGAAAACTCTTTCAATTAAAAGTATATCAGAATCAATCCTCCTTATTTGATTTCTATAGAAGAGGGAGATGCTTTATCGAAGGAAATAAGAAAAAAAAAAAGGGTATGTTGCTACTCTTTTGAAAGAAAAAAGAATAGGAATTCCCGAAGTAATGTCTAAACCCAAGGATTTCACAAATCAAAGATAAAGGATTCCAGAACAAGTAAACACCATTTTCAATTGTCTCAACAACAGAATTGGATCAGAATAAGGAATAAAAGTAAATTCGTTCAAAATGAGACAACGAAAAGAGTTTAAAGACGACTCAAAAATTTTTGAAGGATTTAGCCTTTGAAGTCTGTCAGTCAAAATTAGCCAACTTGAGTCATGAGTATAAATGCAATTTGTTTTTTCTGTAAGGAAATTAATACACGTCATAGTCTAATTTCTATTATTATAGACAGAAATTCGAATCATTTTCTCGAGCCGTATGAGGAGAAAACCTCCTATACGTTTCTAGGGGGGGGCGTTGTTTATCTACATCTATCCCAATAAGCTGTCTATCGAATCGTTGCAATTGATGTTCGATCTCGAAGAGAAGGAAGAGATCTTCGAAAAGTAGGTTTTTATGATCCGATAAAGAATCAAACTTGTTTAAATGTTCCAGCTATTCTCTATTTCCTTGAAAAGGGTGCTCAACCGACAAGAACTGTTTATGATATTTTAAGGAAGGCAGAATTATTAAAAAAAAAAGAAAGAATTTTGAGTTAATTGAAGAACTAAATGAATAAAAAAGTAGGATAAAATCACTAGTATTCTTCCTTCTCTAATTATTTAGACACAATTTACTTCTTTCTTAGTCCTATTTGGATTTATGTCGTGCCAATCCAACATAAGCCCCTATTTTATTTACTTTTTCTATCTAATTTGTTTTCTTACCATTTTATTTCCATTGACAAAGGTCTATTGAACAAATAGAATTTGTAGATAGATGGGTCTCTTTATCCTCACTCCATATTATATTTTTCTGCCTACACTTCGCTCAAATGGTAAGGGTGTCCCTCTTGCATGTATTTTCATACAATATTTTTATTTCTTTAAACTCAAAATCGCTAAAAGAAGGAGCATTTTCCCATCGTGATTAGAGTCGCTCTAACCTTAGTGGAATTTAACCAAATCTGTTCATTTTGGCATTTTAGTGTTTTTCATGGTCGATAAAATCTTTCTTTTGATGTCTTGCTAGTTCAATGTTTTGACAGAAGCCCGCGGTGTAATTCCATTGATTTTTTGATTTCGATCGTATCTAAGATCTTTTTTTTATCTGGGTTGCTAACTCAATGGTAGAGTACTCGGCTTTTAAGTGCGACTATGATCTTTTACACATTTGGATGGAGCAACAAATTCGTCCAGACTCTTGGTAGAGTCTATAAGACCACGACTGATCCTCAAGGGTAATGAATGGAAAAAATAGCATGTCGTAATAAAATCAATTTATTTTTTTGAATGGAATAAAAATTACGATTTTCTGGGTCTAGTGAATAAATGGATAGAGCCTGGCTCCAATTCTGGTAAAATAAAAAGCAACGAGCTTAACTTCCTAGTTGGAATAATTCCCCGCTCTAATTAGACGTTAAAAATAGATTAGTGCCGGATGCGGGGAAAGGTTGGGTTTTCCTATGAGTGGACCCTTTTTTTTATTTCTTTTTTTTTTTTTTTTTAGAAATCCTAATTATTCTTGAATTATGGATTGAATGTGTAAAAGAAACAGTATATTGATAAAAGGGCTCCATTCCAAAGTCAAAAGAGCGATTGGCCTGCAAAAATAAAAAATTTATTCTGTTCTCTTTTGTTGTAATTTAGAACAAACATAAACTAATTGGGTAGAAAAGGAGCGGCAAAAGATCTGTGGATTAGACTCCCTTTCTTTCCAGGGTTTGTATTAAAAAATGCAATACCCTGTTCTGACCATATTGCACTATGTATCATCATTTGATAAACCGAGAAATGCTTCTTCTCTCTGATTCAAGTAGAAATAAAAATGGAAAAATTCAAAGGGTATTCAGAAAAACATAAATCTCGTCAACAATACTTTGTCTACCCACTTCTCTTTCAGGAGTATATTTATGCATTTGCCCATGATTATCGATTAAATGATTCCGAACCTGCGGAAATTGTTAGTTGTAATAACAAGAAATTTAGTTCACTACTTGTGAAACGTTTAATTACTCGAATGTATCAGCAGAATTTTTGGATTAACTCGGTTAATCATCCTAACCAAGACCGATTGTTGGATTACAAAATTGGTTTTTATTCTGAGTTTTATTCTCAGATTCTACCTGAGGGGTTTGCGATCCTTGTAGAAATCCCATTCTCACTACGAGAATTTTCTTGTCCGAAAGAAAAAGAAATACCAAAGTTTCATAATTTACGCTCTATTCATTCAATATTTCCCTTTTTAGAAGACAAATTTTTGCATTTGGATTATCTTTCACATATAGAAATACCCTATCCTATCCATTTGGAAATCTTGGTGCAACTCCTTCAATACCGTATCCAAGATGTTCCATCTTTGCATTTATTGCGATTCTTTCTCAACTACTATTCAAATTGGAATAGTTTTATTACTTCAATGAAATCCATTTTTCTTTTTAAAAAAGAAAATAAAAGACTATTTCGATTCTTATATAATTCTTATGTATCAGAATATGAATTTTTCTTGTTGTTTCTTCGTAAACAATCTTCTTGCTTACCATTATCATCTTCTGGAACTTTTCTGGAACGAAT